ATTCCGAAGCTGAAATTTCTCCTCGACCATCAATAGGTTTAGCTAAAGCATTTATAACACGACCCAAATAAGCCTCACTTACAGGTATCTGAGCAATTCTTCCTGTTGCTTTTACCGAACTTCCCTCTTGTATCAGCAAACCATCACCCATTAATACAACACCAACATTTTTGGATTCCAAATTCAAAGCAATGCCTATAGTACCCTCTTCAAATTCCACTAATTCACCAGCCATTACTTCATCAAGACCATAAATACGAGCAATACCGTCGCCTACTTGAAGTACGGTACCCGTATTTACAATTTTTACTTCGGTATTATATTGCTCAATGCGTTCACGTATAATTTTACTAATTTCATCTGCACGAATGGTTACCATGAAAATTTCTTAATTTAATTTTTTTTTAGAAGAAAAAAAAATAATACCTATACTCTATATTAAAATAGAAAGACTAATCAATTATTTTTTTTCTTTCATCGCCCCAAAGATTCCAATATTAGCATTGACAGTACGCAAATGTAACTCGTTGTTTAAGCAACTATTTAGAGTTCCTAGAGCTCCCTGTAAGGCTTGTTGTAAAACCCGCTGTCGGACTTGATTAATCACTCTTTGTTGTTCAAAATGAATGGCTTCATTTTTGTAATTTTCTAATTGTTCCAAAGTCATGTAAATTGAATTAATTAAATTCTGTTTTTCTCGTTCTATTTCAGAATAGCCATTCACCCGAAACCGATCTGCTTCCGTTTCGACTTTCCTTAAGCGGGCCTGGGCTTTTTCCAGCTGTTCAATGGCCCCTTCCCGTAGTTCTTCTGAATTTCGAATAGTTCTCAAGATTCTCTGTTTTCGATTATCTAATAAATCACTTAATGAAAGTAGACTCTCTTTCCATTCATTTCAAAATGTCTATGATCTCTTCCCGAACCAAACATGAATCTTTCGATTCATTTGGCTCTCACACCCAATTACTTATGGGAAATTTCCCTATTTTTTTATGTAATGAGCCTATCCTCTCTTCTATAATTTATATTTTTCAAATATTTATATTTAAAACAATTATCAATCTAAGACCAGAATATTCGGAGGATTCTTCTGACCAAACAAATATATATGTCAGCAAAGTTGTTTTGTTTTTTCTTCAAATCCAAAGAATTCTTATTAATTAATTTATACATATTAATTAATTTTTACATAGGTCATCTATTACGCATTTTAATTAATTTATACATATTAATTAATTTTTACATAGGTCATCTATTACGCATTGTATAAAAGGCGGGATTAAATTCACCTTTTTCAACGTAAAGAGGATTCAAGACATTTTATCGACATGAGTGTTTTATATCGAAAAAAAAAAATTCGAATAATTTTATTGAAACCATTTCATTTCTGTATTAACATAGTGGTAGAAAGAGTACTACACTGCGTCTAGACTTCAAACTACTCGGTTTAACCATGGTAATAGTCCAATATTATTGGTTAATAGAGAATCAAAGTGGATTTACCAATAAATCACGAAATGCTATGGTTCTTAAATATTTTTTCTTTAATTATTGAAAAAATTTAATTAATTCAGAAGTAATTCGCGATATTATGTACATTTTCTTAGTTATAACGAAAAATGTGCAGTTTGGTTGGATCCAATCTATTCTTTGAAATAAACAACCCGCACACACTCCCTTTCCAAAAAAAATCAATACACCTAACACTACACTTAGATTTATTGGATTTGTTGCTAAAATATCGGTATTAAACCCGAAACTTCCGGCGAATGGCCAATAGCCCAAACAAAGGAAAGAATCGGTTATATTTTTCATATGATCTCATCTCCTCTTATGAATAGACTAATTATCTTTCTACGATTCCTATTTTTTATTTGATTTCTTAATTATTTTTTCTATTTCATATTCATATTTTATATGAAATTTTTATTCTATATATATAGAATGCAAATTTCATACTATACCTTACTAATAATTAATATTAATTATTAATAATTAATTCAAAATAGATAGAGTAATAAATATAAATACTAATAATATAATAATGTTAATATATATATATTATTTGAATTGTTCCATCAATTGGAAGATTTTCTATAAGAATGATACTTATTAGAATTAGATACGAGTTCTTATGTCATGTCAATTGCAAAATCTCTCTAGTTTTAACACTTTCGAAAGATTTTCTTTAAATTTAAAGAATTTAAAGGGGGTTCATTGGACTAAAAAAGAAAAGAAGGCGAATCAGTAATCAGTATATGAATTCTTCACCCTTCAATTAGTCCTTCACCTGTGTTCTTGCCCGAACGAATAATTGTAGGAGTGAAATCACAATATAATTTGAAAAAGCAAGACCAACCAATTATTTTTCTATTTTTTTTTAGGATTATAGGATTAAACAAAAGGATTAGCGAATAAAAGCGCTAATGCTACAACCAGCCCATAAATTGTTAAAGCTTCCATAAAAGCCAGACTAAGCAATAAAGTACCACGTATTTTTCCCTCTGCCTCTGGTTGTCGTGCAATCCCTTCTACAGCTTGCCCTGCAGCAGTGCCTTGACCAACCCCAGGTCCAATAGAAGCAAGCCCTACGGCCAAGCCAGCAGCAATAACGGAAGCAGCAGAAATAATTGGATTCATAATAAGTTCCTCGTAACCAAAATATAAAATAAAGAAATAGTTAATGATATAATCAACCAATAAATTATGACTTAATTATGCAATTACCAAGATTTATTCAGTTAAAGTAATTAAGAAAAATTCCTAAATTGAAATAGTAATAGTTATTGAACTATATGAATTACTTCAAAATTTCTTTTTTCGTTTCTACCTACCAAGTTGTTTTGGAACTAGGTATAACCTTTATTCTTATATTAACTTAAGTTTTGAACCATTCTTTGAATTCTTCGTTTTTTATTGAATTTTTTAGTCATTGAATATTCAATTCACAATTAGAGATGAAACGGAAGGGCTTTGTTTTTTTAATCCCTATAGAAATTTACAGTAGTAGTGGGGTAATTTTAAATATATGGTTAGTTCATATATAATATCACATATACAGAGGTTTCTTCCATGCTGTAAACCAACTATTTGTGTTTTAGATTCAATTAGATTCGAATCATTTTTTGAAACCTCCAAAACAAAGAAAGAAAGATTTGTCTTATAGTGATTAGATTATATACACCCAGTTGGATCCCCCTCACTCCTACTCTATTTTTTTTTTTATTGCAAATTTTCAAAATGTTTTTCTTTTCTATATATTTAATATTTATTGATGTTTCCTAAATAGGTTATCTTGAGCCACAGTATATGTGCAGCAAACTAAATCAAAAAAAAACTATTTTTTAGAAAAAAATAGTCAATGATGGCCTTCCATGGATTCACCTATATAAGCCGCAGCTAAAGTAGCAAAAATTAGAGCTTGAATACCGCTTGTAAATAATCCAAGGAACATGACAGGTATAGGAACTACTAAAGGTACCAAAGAAACAAGAACAACAACTACTAATTCATCAGCTAGTATATTTCCAAAAAGTCGAAAACTAAGGGATAAGGGTTTTGTAAAATCTTCTAAGATGTTAATCGGTAAAAGGATTGGAGTTGGTTGGATGTATTTACTAAAATAAGCTAATCCTTTTTTTGAAAGACCCGCATAGAAATATGCAACTGACGTAAGTAAAGCTAATGCAACAGTAGTATTTATATCATTTGTGGGTGCAGCTAACTCCCCGTGAGGTAATTGTATTATTTTCCAAGGCAAAAGAGCCCCGGACCAATTAGAAACAAAAATAAATAGAAACATAGTTCCAATAAATGGAACCCACGGACCATATTCTTCTCCAATCTGAGTTTTGCTCACGTCTCGAATGAATTCGAGAACATATTCAAAGAAATTCTGACCAAAAGTCGGAATGGTTTGCAGATTTCGAATAACTAGAATGGCTGAAACTAGCAAGATAGCAATTACAACCCAAGAAGTAATAAGTACTTGGGCATGCACTTGGAAACTCCCTATTTGCCAATAGAAATGTTGCCCGACTTCCACAGCAGATATATCGTATAATCTTTTTAATGTGTTGATAGAACATAATAAAACATTCATATTGTCCCGCCCTCTAAAAAATAAGAACTTGAAAGGGAATTATTTTAATTCAAACATCTCCTTTTTGATTTTGAATACCAGGATTAATCACATATAATTTTCGTTTCTTCTTTATATCGCTAATAATCAAAATGAAGAGAATTTCTAATCCTTACTTAACCAACAGGATCTTGTATATATATATATTTTATGTATATATATATTATATATATATATTTCTATTTTTTATGCAATTTAATTTAGTAGTAGTATTTAATTTATTAGTAGTATAGTAACCGATTTCCTAAATCTATGAGTCCCTCCAACCAACTCAAATAATTTCTCTTATTATTAATCAAGAATTTCTTATATAGCTAGAACGACCTTCACAAATAGCAAATACTAATTTATTAAGAATTAATCGAATTGAGGCTATAGCATCATCATTAGCTGGAATCGAAATATCGGCGAAGTCCGGGTCACAATTTGTATCGATTAAAGAAATTGTTGGAATTTCCAAAGTTCTACATTCTCGAAGAGCCGTATATTCTTCTTGTTGATCGACGATTATTACAATATCAGGTAACCGTGTCATATATTTAATGCCGCCGAGATATGTTTCCAGATGAGCTAATTGTCTCTTCAATATAGCAGCATCCCTTTTTGGAAAACTGTTGAGTCTCCCCGTCTTTTGTTGTGTTCTCAAGTCCCGGAACTTTTGAAGTCGTGTTTCTGTAGTATACCAATTCGTTAACATACCGCCGAGCCATTTTTTATTAACATAATGACACCGAGCTCTTATTGCAGCCCGCGTTACTGAATCCGCTGCTTTTTTTTTTGTACCAACAATTAAGAATTGTTTTCCCATACTTGCTGCATCAAAAACTAAATCACAAGCTTCTGATAAAAACCGAGCAGTTCTAATAAGATTTGTAATATGAATATCCTTACGCTTTGCAGATATATAAGGTGACATTTTAGGATTCCATTTTCTAGTACCGTGGCCAAAATGAACTCCAGCTTCCATCATCTCTTCCAAAATTATGTTCCAATATCTTTTTGTCATTTAGATTAATCCCCCACTTTTCTTTCATTTCCAATCCAAATTTTTTTTTTATTAGGAAATGAAAGAAAGAGACCGTGTATACTGAAATAGAAATAAATAAGTGTTCCGAAGGAACCTTTTATTCTACCGAAGATTGGCCATTGATACATGATCAGGCCATTTTTTTCTATTTAATTTAAATAATATGATTATTATCTTTATTCCCTTTTGATTTTATTACAAAATCAATTACAAAATAAAATGACGGAGCCCTTAGGGATTATTAAATCCTAGATTGCTCTGATGTATCGCAAAAATTCTTTGAAATGAAGCCAAAAAAGAATTCTCTGTGGTGAAACAAAATATCTCTCATTTGATCCTCAAATAAATTCTTTTTTTTTGTTTCCAAAGTAATCTTGTTATATTGCCTTGGCCTTGTCTTTGAACGGTGCATTATTCTTTTGAATCCGGTACCAACAGGTATCATTCCCCCTAAAACAACGTTCTCTTTCAGACCTTTCAACCAATCTATACGACCCCGAAGAGCGGCTTTTGCTAAAACTCTAGCAGTTTCTTGAAAACTTGCTTCAGATATGAAACTTTGAGTATTCAGAGATGTTTTTGTTATTCCTAGGAATAGAACTCGGTAGCAAACCGCCTCTTCTAAGGCACGCCCAGCTCGTTCGGCTCGCAATAATCCAATTAGTTCACCGGGCGAAAAAACATTAGACATTCCATCTTCTGAAACCAATACTTTTGATGTTATTTGACGCACAATAATTTCTAGATGTCTATTATGGATGTGAACTCCCTGGGATCGATAAACTTTTTGAATTTTATTAACCAAAGAAATACGACTTTGCGCTATAGTTAGCTCAGCACCAATCAAGAATCCCCAAGGAATGCCAAGAATTCTTGTTATATGACCGTTCCAAGTATCAACTCTCTTTTCTAGGTTCATCGATATTGAATCAATCGAACGAACTTCTAATACCTGTTCTACTTTTGGAAGACCCTGTGTTATATCACCAGATCTCGATTTTTCATATATATATGTAACTAATATATCTCCTTCAGAAAGTATTTCTCCATAATGGCCGTGAACAGTTGCTCCTGGAGTCGCCAAATAAGGGTTAGCCGATCTTATTCCTACAGAATCCATTTGAACTGTTAGAACTTGACCTGATTTTAGGTGTGGTGCATTTTTCGTTTGAACTATACATACATTTTCACAAATAAATTGACCAAGACTTATTATTGTAAACGGTTTTTCACAATAATTATGATGGAGAAAATGCCAATTCAAAAAGAATGGATTGAAAACGGTGTTACTACATATATCCGGTTTAGAAATTCTCTCGTTTTCGTCCATTAAATAATATCTTAATACTTGAAAAGTTTCTTTTAATTTATCAAGTTGCAAATTTGGATTTATCGAGATCTGATTATGAGTTATTAAACGGTAAAAATCCAAATTTGCAACTTGAAAGGCTATTCCTAAAGGACCTAACGAATTATTAATTGGAATTATAGGATCTCTTTGAATTTTATTAATTCCTTCTTTTATCCCATTGTAATATTTTCCCTCATTGAATGATCGTGTTTGAAAACAATTAAATGATGACAAAATTATCAAAGAGCGGTATTTCTCATTTCTATTCAACAACATACGAATAGTTCCGTTATTTTGGCTAAGTGATTGTTGAATTTTTTTCTTCGAATCAATGGAAAAAAATGGATTGATGTTGGTCCGATCCGACTCATGATCCAAGAAAAATCCCGAATTGGCCGGATCATTCCTTTTTCTTATATATGAAATATGGGATTTCACTAAGTCAATTCTTAAGAAATATCGAACCAAACCATTTGTACTTACTTCAACAAAAGAAGCATGCGCATTTTCGATAGAAGAAAATTTTTTGTCTGGATCCCAATTTAAGACTAAACAAGTCCGAACTAATTGAATACTTGTATCCGAAATTCCCCGAATTGATTTTCCATTTCCAGAAAGAATATAATTAATAACTTTAAGTTCCAGATTATCTCTTTCCTGAAACATATCTTGGGGAAAAAGTTTTACTAAATTGATACCATTCCCTATTTCATATAAAATGACGGGTCGAACCAAAACAAAATACTTTTTTTTTGTAATTGGGATCCATTGGACATAGATCCAATTTTTCATTTTTTTTGATTCCTTTAAATTGTTTTTTACCGTTCCTGGTGGTATCAAGATGGCACTGTGTCGGGATATTTTATCCATTTCTCCCGGAAAATGGATATCCCCAGAAAATATTTTTAATTCAATCTTTTTTTTTTTCTTCTCCACTCGGACCAACCCCCTTACTCGACTTCTTATATTTAAAGTGATTGGTGTATCTACTTCAACGATACTATTGTTCCGTACCATTATGGAAGAAGATTCTGATAAAATATGCACTTCCTCGGGAATGAAAAAAAATTGATCCACTTTGATTTGGTATTTTGTCTTAAATTCTTTAACTCCTCTATACTCAATTAAAAAATCCTCTTTTTTAAAAATGGAATTTATTCCTATAGTCCTATATTTAGTAATTCCTGAGCTCTGTGTTCTGTATTGAGGATCATCAAAATAAGCGAGAATACTATCTCTACGAAAAATACCATTGATTGGTATTTCAATCGAGATATTGGAAGCTAACATTCGTTTTTTGTCTCGTTCTTGAATCGATTGGAATGAAAATGGAATGATGAATCTATTTCTTCGCCTCTTTGCTAATAAATCCGTAGTATGATGGAAAATAGCAGGGTGTGCAAAATTACAATGATCTATACATATGATTTGATTAAATATGGAATAATCTGAAATCCTTCTTTCTTTTAGATCAGAAGAATTGAAACGAAATAATTTATGTCTTACTTGATCATTCCTTACTAAAAGGTTAGAACTATCTTCTTCCCCAGTAGAAAGATAATGCATCTTCATTTGATCTTGATCTTTTCGGAGTGAAAAAGAGACTGAACCGGACCTGTATGATCTTCCTGATAATATCCATAAATGACTTGTTTTTGGTAAGATATGGACATTACTGTATCTAAATTCTGATGCATGGTATACATCAGTACTCCAATGCATTTCTCCTTCTAAGTTAGAATAGACATGTTTTCGAACCTTTTCTTTTAAATTCAAAGTGTATGTTCCTGCGCGAATCTCGGCAATCACTTGTTCTGATTTTACATATTGATTATTTTGAACTAATAGAAAACTTTTTGGTGGAATAATCACATTATGTATAATATCACCACTTTCAATAGTTATATACAAGTCTATATAACATAGAAAAGCAGGATGCCCATGACGTGTACGTGTAGGATGAACCAAATCCTCGTTGAATTTTATTTTTCCATTAGAAGGTGCTCGCACATGTTCTGCAGTACCTCCTGTGAATACTCCGCCAGTATGAAAAGTTCTTAATGTTAGTTGAGTGCCCGGTTCTCCTATTGATTGGCCCGCAATAATACCTACAGCTTCTCCTAATTCCACTAAGTGGCCATGAGTAGGACTTTGGCCATAACACAATCGACAGATCCAAGATGTATTTCTACAGGTAAAGGGGGTTCGGATAGATATTGGTTGTGTTTTAAAGGTTTTAAATCGATTGATAAGTCCAATTCCAATATCTTGATTTCGAACGGCAATGCATCGTGAACCTCTGTATATATCGTCTGCTAATACACGACCAATTAATGTTTGTATCAAAATTCTTTCCGGCATCATTCCATTCTGGGTATTCACCGAAATTCCTCGAATGGTACCGCAATCTGTTCGACGTACAACAATGTGTTGAACCACTTCAACAAGTCTGCGTGTAAGATATCCAGCATCTGAAGTTCGTACAGCAGTATCTACAACTCCTTTCCGGGCTCCATAGCAAGAAATTATATATTCTGTTAAAGAGAGTCCTTCGCGTAAATTGCTTTGAATAGGTAAATCAATCATTTGTCCTTGTGGATCCGACATCAATCCTCTCATACCCACTAATTGGTGTACTTGAGATGCATTTCCTCTAGCTCCTGAAAAAGACATTATATGGACTGGATTAAAGGGGTCGGTCATCCTAAAATTAGGATTCATTTCTTGTCGCAAATATTCACTTGTAGCATACCATATCTCAATAGATTGGCGTAATTTCTCTACTGCATGTACATTCCCATAATGATGATGTTTTTCAAAAATCAAACTTTGTTGTTCAGCATCTTGGACTAGCCATCCTTTCGAAGGTATTGTTAAAAGGTCATCAATTCCTAATGAAATGGATGTAGTCGTAGCTTGACGGAATCCCAGAGTCTTTACTTGATCCAAGATATGCGATGTATATGCCATTCCAAAGTGATCTATTAATCTGCTAATAAGTCGTTTAATGGCAGTTCCACCTATCACTTTATTGTGAAAGACTAGATTGGCCCGTTCTGCCATAGGTACCTCCATATTTCACTCAGTGGGATTCGGTTCGACAATGGGTTTGAGTCAATGATTGGAAAACTTCCTTTTCTTTATCTTTATTTGCATACAAATTAAAAACTATGTATGATTCTGGTTAAATTGTGAACACCTGAATTTACACCGATATCATAAATTTGCTTATCTTAGATACCAACCATCTATATCATTAGATATCATATGAATAGGCATGGCAAAAACCTTGTATAGCTTCTTCAATTTCTCGATAAAAAGAAATATGACCAAAAGTGGTTCGAATGTATATAGAACGAATTTCTTTTTTTGTACTTCTTATTACTAGATAATGTCCATAAATTTCATGATAGGTACCCAAAGATTCGTAGTGAACTTCGATAGGAACTTCTCTTGATGAAATAATGCGTTGATCTAGTCG